TATTGGGCGATTCAATATTTTGATTCGGTAGATAGAATATTTTTGTCCTTGGGACAAAAAGATTGAATAAATAATGAAACATGAGTAGGAGTGTAAGAGCCTGTAGTGCCGCAGTCGTCCTCTCATCCCAATCCTAATACGTGGGATGTCTTATCCCTATATTATAATGAACAAATGTTCAACTTGATAACTATACTACTAGAGTATAACAGTATAACTTATAACTCATTATAATAATATAATATGGCTCATAAATAACTTATTATGTAATGGTAATGTATGTTATGTACATGGTTCTTTTTTTATTACAAAAAAGAAAAACCAATAGCTCTATTCCCCACTAAAAAATGAAGATTCAAGTTGGAGTTTTGTGAAAAAAGCCCCTTATCGGATTTGAACCGATGACTTACGCCTTACCATGGCGTTACTCTACCGCTGAGTTAAAAGGGCCCATTTTATTCAATTCCTAAATGAGTCGAGTCACTAGCTCCTACGAATCTACTGCATATACCTGTGTATATAATACATGATAAATATATATATATATATATGATAAATATCAAATCAATATCACTGCAATGAATTGTTTCAAGACCGACCTCAATTGCTTTGTTTTTATTCATTGAACCCCGTCAGAACGATATTCACTTGATTGATACACAATTAGACATAGACATGGATCTAAGATATTTGATATTTCATCGAAGCGTGGGATGAAGAGATTCGACTCGTACCCAGAATCCAACTCTTAAAAAAAAAGTTTCTATCGTTTCTGAATTCCCTGGCTTGGTGTGAGATAGGGATAGGCATATCTCATCTTAATAATGCGTGAATCAATGAGTGAAACTTGAAGAGTGTAATTTAACCTTTTTTCTGTCGGACCAATCACTCCTAGAATGGATCTTATACTTCATTATTACTTCTGTATTGTATTATTTTCATTATTATACATTCATTACTTGATAAAAATATATGAATTTATAATTCAATGTTAGAATATATAACATAATAGAATTGAATAGAAATATATTTCTAGAATTATTCTATATCTATAATAATGATGATAGATATAGTATATAATACTATAATACTAATATATATGAAATATAGAACGGTTCGTGAATGCAGAATCCTAAAATTCTATGGAATCGCGAAAGGCAGAAAGCTTCTTCGAATCTAGTAGTCACACCATTACATTTCAATTATATTGACTCACATTAGATTGACAATTCCAAAAAACTTTTCATACTATGCTCAGAGTATGATGACGGTCGGGCGGGTATGCCCCCATCGTCTAGTGGTTTAGGACATCTCTCTTTCAAGGAGGCAACGGGGATTCGACTTCCCCTGGGGGTAGGGTACTAGCAAAGGAAGTTGTTTATGTATTATCAATCAGCCTAAAATGGATTCTTCCTGGGTCGATGCCCGAGTGGTTAATGGGGACGGACTGTAAATTCGTTGGCAATATGTCTACGCTGGTTCAAATCCGGCTCGGCCCAATAATTCGCCGATCCATCGTGAGACTCTATAACCAATTTGTCCTCTAGAAACAAACGACTGATACAGAGGAATAAAGAAAAAAGATCCATTTTTCAATGAAAAATAACAGATTCTTTTTTTCTTTACTCCTTTCTTTATTTTATTCCTTTACTCTTTTCCTTCTATTGATTTTTTATTTTAGAGATCTTGATATGACTCTATATTATTCAAAAGATCAGAAAGATCTGAATATGAGATCCGAAAGATCAGAATTTGTGGGAACAAATAAAGCTAAATAGGAATTGAAAAATGGAGTAGCAATAGATTTGCCACGATTTGACAGACAATAGAATAGGATTACTCATAATCCATGCCGCTCTCACTAAAGTACTAAAAGTACTAAAGGAAAGTCCCGATATGTGTGGATATGGAACTCTTTTCTCTGTTATAACATAACGCGAGAATTCTAGACAATTCTAAATAGAAATAAAAAAGGTATGAATGAAATCATAAGAATAGGTATGCTGTATACCCTAATTTCCTTTCCATTTCCCTGGGATTGTAGTTCAATCGGTCAGAGCACCGCCCTGTCAAGGCGGAAGCTGCGGGTTCGAGCCCCGTCAGTCCCGACCTAGGATTGGATGGATCTTTCAATTCATCTTTCTATTTTCTGTGAAGAGGAGGAGAGCAGAATCTAATTATCCGCGGGGAATCCTTATTTCTTTCCTTTATTGTTTCGCATTTAGTATCGAACAAATAAAAAATACGGGAATTCGAATTACTTCTACTTCAATTAAAGCGGTACTGATTGATGGGGGAGAGACATATGTGGATTGTTACAATTGTTGGTAGCACCATATTCAGGATTCCAAGGGATATCGTACTTGTCTGACTTTTTTCCTTCAGATCTACAGAAGGTAATAGCATACTCATATGCTTCCCTGGAGCACATACACAAAATTGGTATTCTTTTTTTGTTATTGTACGATACGGTACAAAAAAACTTAACATCATTATCTTGACAAAATACTTTTAAGATTCAAACCACTTCCCTTTTAGCTCCGATTTTGTATGACTTCAACGTATTTATTATTAATAGAAAACAATGGATCTATCCCATTTGCACACTGAAATTTTTATATATGTCCCAGTCCCGAAAGAGGATATTAAAAAAAAATCAAACAAATATCCATCTCTCTTAGTGAGGAAATGAATAATCCTTGTTTCTTCCTAAGCTAAGGTCCTATTGAAGAAAGACCAAACTAAACTCCAAAATAGTGAATTTTTCGAAATATTAGATCTTTTTGATCGAGACTCGTCTTTCTCACACCTCTTTGTCTTCCAAGGAAATTAGATCTAAAAAAACTTAGTTTAGAAGTAAATCCCTCTTTTTTCCATTTCACTTCTACTATTTTTTTTTTTAGGGGTTGGTGACCAATAAAAGTGGAAGATGGGTCCCTCATCAATCGGCTGATTATATAAGGAAGACCACAAGTTATAGAAAGGAAAGAATGGAAAAGAATGAGAAATTCAACGGGATTCTTGAGTGGATCAGGAATTCCATTTTGTATTCCGTATGGATAAAAGATCTTCCTATGTTATACTATTCCATTCTCGAAGATGAATCAGTTTGATGGCCTAGGTATTGTTATTCATAATATTGATCCATTCAATATCATCAGGATGCAATTCATCCCATTGAAATTACAGGAGAAATTTTTATCACCTCTATGGGATTAGATCCCGAGTTATTGTGAAGCAAAAAACGATAAGATTATGGAAGTAAATATTCTAGCATTTATTGCTACTGCGCTGTTCATTCTAGTTCCTACTGCTTTTTTACTTATCATTTACGTAAAAACAGTCAGTCAAAATGATTAATTGAAATCTCTTTCTTAGTTCTTATCCATAATTGAAGAACTAAGAAAGAGATTCCAATTTCACGTCTTAAATGAAATGAGCGGACTAGAATCAGCATTCTATGCGATGCGATAGTATCGTATGGTAGAAAGAAATATATGACCCCTTCTCCCATACTATTTATTGTTGTATTAAAGCTGGACTCTATTGTATAAACATATAGACTTAATTGAATATGTTTATGTTAATAAGGATTAACATACAATATTTCATATCCGCACATAAAAATGACATATGTATAATGTACATCTAAACAGCACTCCAATTCTAATTCTTTGTTACATCCATTTGATTTGTAGTGACTGTAATGATTACGATCAGTACAAAATAATCCAATGTAAACTTTTCTTTTTCTGTTTTACTGTTTTACGGTTTACTGGGTTTCTTAGTATTTCCAATATGGATCCTGGGCCGAAATCCGTCAATAAAATCAATGGAAGAAGCTCATAGTATGGGCAGGCATATAGAATATATAAGAAAAAATGCATTCAATTTCTATTGAATATTCTAGAATTCAATAAATACATATATAAAAAGAATAAATGAAATAGAAATAAAAAAAAGATACTTTTTTTTTTACTTTTAGCATTCAGAAGGAGTAGTTGATCGATCCGTTGTCAGATGAACTAAGTAAGATAAGGAGTTCTATGATAAATTCTTCGGATTTGGAAAAGGAAAAAGAGTAGTGGATCCTGCCTATTTCTAACGCTTGAACTATGATCCGAAGTGAGTCAATAAAGCATAAAGACGATTTCTAGGGGTCTAAAACTAAAAATAAAATGAAGGGTAAGTGTGCAATATAATATGTAAATCGCCCAACACAAGATCTTATGAGGATCTCATTATGTGTCGTACTACTTTGGACAACGACTATAAGTTGTCTTCGCTAGAAAATACGTAACCACGCAATAATAGAGCAACTTAATCCCTGAACAGTACGGAGGGACACAAAACAAATCAAATAAAAAAGGGGGTTCGGGTGCTCTTAATTGTAATGTCCATATAGAATTCTAGTAACAGCTAGTTCATTAAAATACACTATTTAGGTTAGGAAGAATGAGGTTGGAAAAAATTGCATATCCTGTGTACCCTTTTGACTCTAAAAAAAAAAATAGGAACATGGGAACCATAAAAATATTTGTTTGTTTAATTCAAAGGTTAGTAGTCCTATATTACATTTCTATTACTTTACTGTATTCCAGTGGAATTTTGAAATGGATCTACTTTTTTTTACGATTTGCAGAACGGAAACAATTGATACAGTTTTGTTACTCAATTTCAATTAGTAGTGGCTTTGTAGTGTCTTTAAAGTCCGCTTCGCCCCCATACTACGAGTGAAAGGGAAAATGTAAAAACTACCATTAAAGCAGCCCAAGCAAGACTTACTATATCCATGTGAATTATGTCCCCTATCTCTATGAATATGAAGAATTTATTCCATTATTGATTACTAATCATAGTGGAATTAATGGTGCAGAGTCAAAAAGGAATTATGCCCAAAGGTTATTGATGAACCAACCCCCAAAATCCGCCTATAAAAACTTTATATATCTGGTAGAATCGGAAAGCATTAAGCAAGATACAAGATATGCAGTTATTACCTTGGAATTCTCGAGTGAATGTTATTAATGGAACATGTAGGAATAGTAAGACCCCCCCTTTTTTTCTGTTGTTACCCCTCATAAGCAAAGTAAAGGCCTAACAATATATAATAAAGATGGATCATCACCCATCACATATCTCCCGTTTGATCTAATCCTTACCGGCTCCTGATTGTTTCACAGAAACAGTCGGGAGACAGACTATTCCATTTCCATTCTTTATTTACAATTTACATTCTTTCTTGAGTTACTGATGAGTTACTGAAAAGAAAGAAGTTTTTTTTTTACTTTTTTTATTTTTATTCTATTTCTATAAACTAAAAATTGGATTCTATTTCTATAAAATAAAATAGAAAAGCCAATAATTCATGTTTATGCAATCCAATATTGATTGAACAATCAAATAGTGATTGAATGTCTGAGCAGTCAGAGACTCTCATGAGTCTGTATACTGTATACAGAGTATCTTTCGCGCTTTCCACAACTACTCATTTTATTCCCCATTCGACTATTCTAATATAACTTAAGAACCAGTCAGTAGACACTAGTACTGGAGGAAATAAAGAGAAAGTAGTAATAGTTCTCCACTTCCGTTGGGCACGAATTTGGGAATTTCTATCAGCAGAAAGAATCAGGGATTTTTCGTTTTTTGTTGATCAGGCGACACCCGGATTTGAACTGGGGAAAAAGGATTTGCAGTCCCCCGCCTTACCACTCGGCCATGCCGCCAAAACTATACAAAATATTAGACTAAATTGAAAAATAACTAAAAAAATCCCTCCTCCTTTGCTTTGCCTTTGATTGGAGTCGGTTGATTTCTTTCGATTAATTGTATAGTATCTCAAATCTCAAAACACACAAAGCCCTAAAAACAAAACTTGTTGCTTTTTTTCTATTGAAAATTGAAAGAAATCTTTGGATTTTCGGTCACAGAATAAAAAATTCGGGGCAAGTTGAACCATTAACTATTCGCTGTTAATTCATGAAAGGTTCTTGGATCTCAAATTGCGTTTCCTTATCCTTACTGTCCTGTCATAAGAAAATGACATTGATACACAACCAATCAGTATCTATTCTTTTCACTAATCAATCTTTTTTTTTTTTCAATTTCAATTATTCAATATTCAATTATAACAACATATTTGTGTATATGTAAACCCCAGAACTGAAATTGTTACACGGATATACCTAATCTGGCATTTTATACTTAGATATATATATATACCCGTAGGGAATTCAGGGAATTATCGTGCTCCAATTTTTTTTTTGAATCTATTGAATATCAAATAGAAATTATGATATAGCATGGCCATGGCCCGCGTTGCGCCAAGTAGAACTGACTGGGATAGGCGATACACAGATAGATAGATAGCTCTATCTGCGTGTGCTTAATTTTTATTAATAAATACAATCCCCCTTTCGCACTTCAATCATATTCCACGAATTAGACTAACAAATGGATAAGAATGTTTCTCTTCGCTGCGAATCATTTTTGAACAATGGAATCCACAAATCCGCAAAAAAAAGAAAAAAGGTTCAGTGTGAAAAAAGTAAAAAGAAAAAACGAAAAGTAAACTCTATACTGTTTCCTGATTATTCTGTCTTTTCTATCTTTATCTCATTCATAACGAGCAGGGCAAATCCGGAATACATTTACTTTTCTGGTACCCAATTGGATCGTAATATCATAATAATAGGTAGAAATTAGATTAGGTTTGATATTCTATTCCATACAACACTCCATAAGTCTAATTAACAGAATTTTGTTTCCCGAAATATTTTCTCACTTCATTTCTATTTGTATCTGATGCAAATTCGAATTTGAATAGTGAGTAGAAAATTCTCTGTATTCCTTCGCGCATATGTATTTCATACATTCCATCATATCATATATAGAGTTAGATAAATTTTCATGTGATTCAGTAAACAGAATATACATTCCATCATTGCTAAAACGACCCGTATGTTTCGATGAAGAATGAGCCAATGAATGGGATTTTTTCGATAAATGGGAAACTAAAGATGCTCGGGGATGGAAATGGGGGAATGTTTACAATACCTGGGTTTAGTCAGATACAATTTGAGGGATTCTGTGGGTTCGTTGATCGGGGCTTGATGGAAGAACTTTCTAAGTTTCCAAAAATTGAAGATACAGATCAAGAAATGGAATTTCAATTATTTGTGGAAACATATAAATTGGTAGAACCTTTGATAAAAGAACGAGATGCTGTGTATGAATCACTGACATATTCTTCCGAATTATATGTACCCGCGGGATTAATTTGGAGAACCGGTAGGGATATACAACAACAAACCATATTTATTGGAAACATTCCTCTAATGAATTCCCTCGGAACCTTTATAGTAAATGGAATATACAGAATTGTGATCAATCAAATATTGCAAAGCCCCGGTATTTATTACCGTTCCGAATTGGACCATAACGGAATTTCGGTTTATGCCGGTACCATAATATCAGATTGGGGAGGAAGATCAGAATTAGAGATTGATACAAAAGCAAGGATATGGGCGCGTGTGAGTAGGAAACAAAAAATATCTATTCTAGTTCTATCATCAGCTATGGGTTCGAATCTAAGAGAAATTATAGATAATGTTTGCTACCCTGAAATTTTCTTGTCTTTCTCAAATGATAAGGAGAAAAAAAAGATTGGGTCAAAAGAAAATGCCATTTTGGAGTTTTATCAACAATTTGCTTGTGTGGGCGGGGATCCGGTATTTTCTGAATCCTTATGTAAGGAATTACAAAAGAAGTTTTTTCAACAAAGATGTGAGTTAGGAAGGATTGGTCGACGAAATATTAACCGGAGACTGAATCTTGATATACCTCAGGACATTACATTTTTGTTACCGCGAGATATATTGGCAGCTGCAGATCATTTGATCGGAATGAAATTTGGAATGGGTACACTTGATGATATGAATCACTTGAAAAATAAACGTATTCGTTCTGTAGCGGATCTGTTACAAGATCAATTCGGATTGGCTCTAGGTCGCTTAGAAAATGCGGTTCGAGGAACTATATGTGGAGCAATTAGGCATAAATTAATGCCGACTCCGCAAAATTTAGTAACTTCAACTCCAGTAACAACCACTTATGAATCATTTTTTGGCCTACACCCTTTATCTCAAGTTTTAGATCGAACAAATCCATTGACACAAATAGTTCATGGGCGAAAATTGAGTTATTTGGGTCCTGGGGGATTGACAGGCCGAACTGCTAGTTCTCGGATACGAGATATCCATCCCAGTCACTATGGACGTATTTGCCCAATTGACACATCTGAAGGAATCAATGTTGGACTCATTGGATCCTTATCGATTCATGCGAGGATTGGTCATTGGGGGTCTTTAGAAAGACCCTTTTATGAAATTTCTGAGAGATCAAAAGAGGTACGGGTGGTTTATTTATCACCAAATAGAGATGAATACTATATGGTAGCAGCGGGAAATTCCTTGGCGTTGAATCAGGGTATTCAGGAAGAACAGGTTGTTCCAGCCCGATACTGTCAAGAATTTCTGACTATTGCATGGGAACATATTCATCTTCGAAGTATTTTTCCCTTCCAATATTTTTCTCTTGGAGCTTCCCTCATTCCTTTTATCGAGCACAATGATGCGAATCGGGCTTTAATGAGTTCTAATATGCAACGTCAAGCAGTCCCGCTTTCTCGATCTGAGAAGTGCATTGTCGGAACTGGGTTGGAACGCCAAGCGGCTCTAGATTCGAGGGTTTCCGCTATAGCCGAACACGAGGGAAAGATCATTTATACCGATACTGACAAGATCGTTTTATCGGGGAATGGAGACACCGTAAGTATTCCATTGGTTATGTATCAACGTTCCAACAAAAATACTTGTATGCATCAAAAACCCCGGGTTCCGCGAGGTAAATACATTAAAAGGGGACAAATTTTAGCAGACGGTGCCGCTACAGTTGGGGGCGAGCTCGCTTTGGGAAAAAACGTATTAGTAGCTTATATGCCATGGGAGGGCTACAATTTTGAAGATGCGGTACTCATTAGCGAACGTTTGGTATATGGAGATACTTATACCTCTTTTCACATACGAAAATATGAAATTCAGACTCGTGTGACAAGCCAAGGTCCTGAAAGGATTACTAACGAAATACCGCATTTAGAAGCCCGTTTACTCCGCAATTTAGACAGAAATGGAATTGTGATGTTGGGATCTTGGGTGGAAACGGGTGATATTTTAGTAGGTAAATTAACACCGCAGATGGCGAAAGAATCATCGTATGCCCCGGAAGATAGATTATTACGAGCCATACTTGGCATTCAGGTATCCACTGCAAAGGAAACTTGTTTAAAACTACCTATAGGTGGCAGAGGTCGAGTTATTGATGTGAGATGGACCCAGAAAAAAGGGGGTTCGAGTTATAATCCAGAAGCAATTCGTGTATATATTTCACAGAAACGTGAAATCAAAGTAGGTGATAAAGTAGCTGGAAGACATGGGAATAAGGGTATCATTTCCAAAATTATTCCGAGACAGGATATGCCTTATTTGCAAGATGGAACACCTGTTGATATGGTCTTCAACCCGTTAGGCGTGCCTTCACGAATGAACGTAGGACAGATATTTGAATGCTCGCTCGGGTTAGCGGGAGATCTGCTAAACAGGCATTATCGAATAGCACCCTTTGATGAGAGATATGAGCAAGAGGCTTCAAGAAAACTAGTGTTTTCTGAATTATATGAAGCCAGTAAGCAAACAGCGAATCCATGGGTATTTGAACCCGAGTATCCGGGAAAAAGCAGAATATTTGATGGAAGAACAGGAGATCCTTTCGAACAACCTGTTATAATAGGAAAGTCCTACATCCTGAAATTAATTCATCAAGTTGATGATAAAATCCACGGACGTTCCAGCGGACATTATGCACTTGTTACACAACAACCCCTTCGAGGAAGGGCCAAACAAGGAGGACAACGGGTAGGAGAAATGGAAGTTTGGGCTCT